CCTTTTCATTCTGTGTTGTAATATAAACTGCTTAGTAGGCGAGATTTTACGAAAAAAGTTCTTAAAATTCATAGAAGAGAACCATTATTTCTTTTTTCGATGCGAATTTGACACAAGATGGGAACCTACTCTTTATAATTAATTATTTAAAATTGAAAAAGGGGTTTCATCATATTTTAGCATATATAGCGAAGCGATACTCCGGGTTCTCACAAAAGAGAATCCTTTTTTCAGTACCCACTTGTTATTAGTTAATAATCTTAGCAATTGCATTTATATGCTTATTCTGATTCGAATCGGGATATTCAAATGATTTTCATCAAATGACTATTCATCTAGTGTATTTTCATGTAAATAGGGGCAACAAAGTTCTATGGAAAAATGGCGGTTCGATTCAATGTTGTTTAGCGGGGTATTAGAATACAGGTGTGGGCTAAGTAAATCAATAAATAGTCTTGGTGATCCTATTGAAAATACTAGTGTAAATGAAGATCCGATTATAAATGATATGGATAAAGACATTCCTAGTGGGAGCGATAGTGACAATTCTAGTTACAGTAATGTTGATCATTTAGTCGGCGTCAGGTACATTCGGAATTTCCTATCTGATGACACTTTTTTAGTTAGGGATAGTAATAGGGATAGTTACACCATATATTTTGATATTGAAAATCAAATTTTTGAAATTGACAACCATGATTCTTTTATAAGTGAACCAGAAAATTCTTTTTATAGTTATCAGAATTCTAGTTATCTGAATAATGTATCGAAGAATGACGATCCTCGCTATGATCGTTACGTGTATGATACTCAATATAGTTGGAATAATCACATTAATAGTTGCATTGGCAGTTATCTTCGTTATCAAATCTGTATTGATAGTGACATTTTAACTAGTAGTGACAATTACAATAACAATTACATTTATACTTATATTTGTGGCGAAAGAGTAAATAGTAATGAAAGCGAGAGTTCCAATATAAGAACTGGTGCGGATGATAGTGATTTAACAACTATAAGAGAGAGTTCTAATGATTTAGATGTAACTCAAAAATACAGGCATTTGTGGGTTCAATGTGAAAATTGTTATGGATTAAATTATAAGAGATTTTTGAAATCAAAAATGAATATTTGTGAACATTGTGGATGTCATTTGAAAATGAGTAGTTCAGATAGAATCGAACTTTTGATTGATCCAGGTACTTGGGATCCTATGGATGAAGACATGGTCTCTCTGGATCCTATTGAATTTAATTCGGAGGAGGAACCTTATAAAGATCGTATTGATTCTTATCAAAGAAAGACGGGATTAACGGAGGCTGTTCAAACAGGTACAGGTAAACTAAACGGCATTCCCGTAGCAATTGGGGTTATGGATTTTCAGTTTATGGGGGGTAGTATGGGATCTGTAGTGGGCGAGAAAATTACACGTTTGATCGAGTATGCTACCAATCAATCTTTACCTCTTATTCTAGTATGTGCTTCCGGAGGAGCACGCATGCAAGAAGGAAGTTTGAGTTTGATGCAAATGGCTAAAATATCTTCTGCTTTATATGATTATCAATCAAATAAAAAGTTATTCTATATAGCAATCCTTACATCTCCTACTACGGGTGGGGTGACAGCTAGTTTTGGTATGTTGGGAGATATCATTATTGCCGAACCCAATGCCTACATTGCATTTGCGGGTAAAAGAGTAATTGAACAAACATTGAATAAGACAGTACCTGAGGGTTCACAAGTGGCTGAATATTTATTCCATAAGGGCTTATTCGATCCAATCGTACCACGTAATCCTTTAAAAGGCGTTCTGAGCGAGTTATTTCAGCTCCATGCTTTCTTTCCTTTGAATCAAAATTCAATCAAGTAGAAAAAAACAAAGCTTTAATTTAATAAATTATTAAATAAATTCTACATTTTATTATTTGTTTGGTAGTGACCAAGTAATTATTTAGTTTATAGGAATAAAAGTCAAAATCCGAAAAATGGATTTTTCTTTGGTAACATAAGATTGAATTGTATAAAGAATCATGCGTATTCTTTTTTATTGATATTCTTGATTAGTAATCAAGAAATCTCTATCAAACAAAATAAAAAGAGTGAATTCTTTCTCTTTTTTCTGTGAAATTAGGCAAGGTAAGGGAGTCCTGCATCTTTCTATATCCCCCGAGAACCCCAGTTTTACTAAGAATCCCTTTTATTAGATCGTATTATAACGAATTTTTCGGTAATTTGTAAGAAACTCTTTCTTTATTAAATTAACAATTAAATTAATAAAATATATTAAAATATTCAATTTTCAAAATTATAAAATTCTAATATACATATACCAATAAAAATTTAGAATAGACTAATTATAAAAATAAATAATGAATAAAATAATAAATAAAGTGGATTATCATAGATTATCGTATATATTTCATGTATAAACATATAGAAATGGATTAATAAGCCCATTTATTTATTTACACTTTTGATTTATATTTATTATATATGTTATATACTTATATTATCTATTTAATATATTAAATATTAGTATTTCTATATAGATTAGTATTTTTACTCCCTATTAGATTTATTCCTTATTGGTATCTTAGTATATACATAATATACTCTTATATTCTATATTCTTTAGTATTGTATAGACTCAATACTCACTTAAGTAGAATTTTATTCTATTTTATTAGAATAGTATAATATATCTTTATAACAGGTTAAAATGTTAATATAACAACAAATATAACAATAAATAACAGGTACAAATATTAAATCGAGGTACTCATTCTATGACAACTATCAGTAACTTACCCGCTATTTTTGTGCCTTTAGTGGGCTTAGTATTTCCGGCAATTGCAATGGTTTCTTTATCTCTTCATGTTCAAAAAAACAAGATTTTTTAGATATTATGGGATTAAATCTTATCTATTTTTTTTTTCAAGACTTAGGCTTACTTGGATCATAGCACAATTATCTATTTAATTTAGTAGAATATGGTATACCGTGTAGCTTCCTCCGAGCAGAAGCTCGTATGCATAAACACGATATATGGGAAAATGAATTATAGCTATTTGAAGATAAATCATTATCGGGATGAATTTCTGAAACGTAAAGTCAATATATCTAAATGTCTGTGCATATCTATAAGAAATCATAAAAAAAAAAAGGATGTTATTTTTTTAGTTTAGCTCTAAGCAATTGATGAATTACTCCTCAAGCTTCACATCATAATAGTACTAGTCGATGAGGATTACTTCGGAAACAAAAAAATTAAAGTCAAATTTATTGGGATTATCTCCCAATTACAATAAAATGCAACTAGATCTAGTATAGTATGAGTTGGCGATCAGACCATATATGTATAGAACTTATAGCGGGGTCTCGAAAACCGAGTAATGTCTGCTGGGCTTTTATCCTTTTTTTAGGTTCATTAGGGTTTTTATTGGTTGGAACTTCTAGTTATCTTGGTAGGAATTTTATACCGTTCTTTCCCTCTCAGCAAATAATTTTTTTTCCACAAGGAATCGTGATGTCTTTCTATGGAATCGCGGGTCTTTTTATTAGTTCATATTTGTGGTGCACAATTTCGTGGAATGTGGGTAGTGGTTATGATCGATTCGATATAAAAGAAGGAATAGTGTGTATTTTTCGTTGGGGATTTCCTGGAAAAAATCGTCGCATCTTCCTCCGATTCCTTATGAAAGACATTCAATCCATCAGAATAGAAGTTAAAGAGGGTATTTATGCTCGTCGTGTCCTTTATATGGAAATCAGAGGCCAGGGGTCCATTCCCTTGACTCGTACCGATGAGAATTTGACTCTACGAGAAATTGAACAGAAAGCTGCTGAATTGGCCTATTTCTTGCGTGTACCAATTGAAGTATTTTGAGAATGCTTTCTTATTCTTAGCAAAACAAAAGGGAAAAAACTATAACTCAAGAATTCTCTTTCTCTTTTTTCTATAGCATAACTTAACCGAAATTTCTGCCGAACTCTGATTAGAACAAAAATAAAATAAAGTAAACGTACACGAACCAATCATAAAGCGAAATAGTTTTTGTCCATAAATTCTTTTTTATGAGTATGTAAATCTACTTAAATCAATTCAGTAACGAAACAAGTAACAAATCGAAATAATAGATTCATCTCATATATCAAAACATTTCGGAATAAAGAATTTATCTTTTTTTTTTTTTTATTTTCAATATTTCGAATTTAGTAAATACAGATAGATTCTCTCTTGTAAATCATCTCTCCTTTTTTGTTAATCAACGTTTTTTATCTTTTTTGTGCTCTTTAATTACCCACCGATTGGGCCGCTTATAATGATAACCTTTCTGTCTTATTTTGACACTATCATAGCATCACAGTTTTCTTCAGAAAATTCTATCAATTATTCCTGTACTCGGGGCTGCCAGTGAACTTTTTTTTTCGAGATTTTTGGATATCTTGATAAACCGGGAGTTCTTTTGTCTCGAAATTCGAATAATATTCATTATTTGAAATGGCTCTTTCGTGCATTCATCCAAAGGGGACAATTGCTTCGAATTTGAGCAATTGATATATTTTGAAAGAATATTATATATAATATTCTAGTTTATTTATTTCTTCATTCAATTTGAAGTGGAATCCTTCTTATTCTATTTCTATATTTCTATATTGCTTTTCTGTATTCTTTCTAAATTAGAAATTCAAGGACCAACCATTGTACTGAATCACAAATAAAAACGGGGAATACGCTCGATAACTTGTAATGTAATAGAACTGATATTTGATAGAAATATTAGTATCGTATAGAGTCGACGAATGAGATGAGTTCATTTCAAAATTCATAGATGAGCAAATGGCAAAAAAGAAAGCATTTATTTCCCTTCTATATCTTGCATCTATAGTATTTTTGCCTTGGTGGATCTCTCTCTCATTTACATTTAATAAAAGTCTGGAATCTTGGGTTAATAATTGGTGGAATACTAGGCCCTCCGAAATTCTTTTGAACGATATTCAAGAAAAGAGTATTCTAAAAAAATTCATAGAATTAGAGGAACTCTCCCTCTTCGACGAAATGCTAAAGGAATACTCGGAAAGGCGTTTACAAAAGCTTCACGTCGGAGTCTACAATGAAACGATCCAATGGATCAAGATGCACAATGAGGGTCGTATCCATACGATTTTACATTTCTCAACAAATATAATTTCTTTCGTTATTCTAAGTGTTTTTTCTATTCTAAGTAATGAAGAACTTATTTTTCTTAACTCTTGTCTTCAAGAATTTCTATATAATTTAAGCGACACAATAAAGGCTTTTTCTATTCTTTTATTAACCGATTTATGTATAGGATTCCATTCGCCCCATGGTTGGGAACTAATGATTGGCTCTATCTACAAAGATTTTGGATTTGCTCATAATGATCAAATTATATCCGGTGTTGTTTCTACTTTTCCAGTCATTTTAGATACAATTTTTAAATATTGGATTTTTCGTTATTTAAATCGTGTATCTCCGTCACTTGTAGTAATTTATCATTCAATGAATGATTGAAAAATGATCGACCGATCCAATTATAATGTTTGTTACTTTGTAACATAAGTAAAACAGTCAAAATTGTACTTCTTTTTTCTACCCACCCGGGGGATTCCTTCAATATTCGAGTCAAATTATTTCAGTAAATAACAGAATCATAGATAGGGAACTATACTAGTGACTTATCTAATTTTATTGTAGAAATCTTCGGGATCAATGATTGGACCATGCAAATGAGAAATACCTTTTCTTGGATAAAGGAAGAGATTATTCGATTCATTGCCGTATCGCTCATAATATATATAATAACTCGGGCACCCATTTCAAATGCGTATCCTATTTTTGCACAGCAGAGTTATGAAAATCCACGAGAAGCGACTGGCCGTATTGTATGTGCCAATTGCCATTTAGCTAACAAGCCCGTGGATATCGAGGTTCCACAAGCGGTACTTCCTGATACTGTATTTGAAGCAGTTGTTCGAATTCCTTATGATTTGCAACTGAAACAAGTTCTTGCTAATGGTAAAAAAGGAGCCTTGAATGTGGGAGCTGTTCTTATTTTACCTGAGGGGTTTGAATTAGCCCCTCCCGATCGTATTTCGCCCGAGATTAAAGAAAAGATAAGCAATCTGTCTTTTCAGAGCTATCGCCCCACGAAAAAAAATATTCTTGTGATAGGTCCTGTTCCTGGTCAAAAATATAGTGAAATCACCTTTCCTATTCTTTCCCCGGACCCCGCTACTAAGAAAGACGTTCACTTCTTAAAATATCCCATATACGTAGGCGGGAACAGGGGAAGGGGTCAGATTTATCCCGACGGGAGCAAGAGTAACAATAATGTTTATAATGCTACATCGGCGGGTATAGTAAGCAAAATCATACGAAAAGAAAAAGGGGGATACGAAATAACCATAGTGGATGCATCGGATGGACGTCAAGTGGTTGATATTATCCCTCCAGGACCAGAACTTCTTGTTTCAGAGGGCGAATCCATCAAACTGGATCAACCATTAACGAGTAATCCGAATGTGGGTGGATTTGGTCAGGGGGATGCGGAAATAGTACTTCAAGATCCATTACGTGTACAAGGCCTTTTGCTCTTCTTGGCATCTATTATTTTGGCACAAATCTTTTTGGTTCTTAAAAAGAAACAGTTTGAGAAGGTTCAATTGTCCGAAATGAATTTCTAGTTTATCAAGTTCTAAAAAAACCAAATTTTTGTTGGAAATTGTGTTATGTAATTCTCTATGATCAAAAAAAACTTCTGAAAAGCCTTTTGCTTGTTTATATTCTTTTTCTATCATATTTTGGGAATTACTTGTGCCGCATTACTAGTCATAGTATGTGTGCTGTGAAGAAGACTATTTGACTTTACTTACCTCTTCTTTATTTCTTTGTTTTTTCAATCAAAATAAAATGGAAGCGGTATGATTATGTCATTATTGTCAGATTTAAATGCATGCCATATAATGAATCAATCGTTTTCTATTCTAATAGAATAGAATAAAAGTTGACTAAATACTAAACATAAGATAAATAAGCGGAGAATATAAACCAAAGTATAAAAAAAATGAATGAGAGGAAAAAAGCATTCTATTCTAAGAGGGATTATTTGTCTTCCTAGTCTTTGACACAAGAAAAGGAATTTTCCACAACCCTTTCTTGTGTCGAAATAATAATCATTCTTGATCCCGTTCGTGAAAGATTCCTATTCGTAGTTTCCATTTTTTTTTTCGAGGTTTATCATAACCCTTTTTTAGATTTATTACATAAATAAAGTAGTAATGGTGGACAAACAAAAATATAGGAAAATTTATTGAACAAATAGAACTTATTCACTAAACTTATAAAAATATAAGCTTATATATATTATTAAGAGCTCAACGGGACCTACCCCCTCTTTCTTTGTGTTCTTCGAGGGGGATTCCGTTGAGTTCTTATGCTTTCATGGCGTGTCTACAATCCAGTTCACCCGATTACTA